CTTATCAAAGAAACACAGGATTAACCGAGGCTGTTCAAACAGGCACAGGTCAGCTAAACGGCATTCCTGTCGCAATTGGGGTTATGGATTTTCAGTTTATGGGGGGTAGTATGGGATCCGTAGTAGGCGAGAAAATCACTCGTTTGATCGAGTATGCTACCAATAAATTTTTACCGCTTATTCTAGTGTGTGCTTCCGGAGGAGCACGCATGCAAGAAGGAAGTTTGAGCTTGATGCAAATGGCTAAAATATCTTCCGCTTTATATCATTATCAATCAAATAAAAAGTTATTTTATGTATCAATCCTTACATCTCCTACGACCGGTGGGGTGACAGCTAGTTTTGGTATGTTGGGGGATATCATTATTGCTGAACCCAACGCCTACATTGCATTTGCAGGTAAAAGAGTAATTGAACAAACATTGAATAAAATAGTACCTGAAGGTTCACAAGCGGCCGAATTTTTATTCCATAAGGGCTTATTCGATCCAATCGTACCACGTAATCCTTTAAAAAGTGTTCTGAATGAGTTATTTCAACTCCATGCTTTCTTTCCTTTGAATCATAAAGAAAGGGGGGCCTTAAGTTAATTAGTTAATTAACTTAAGTTAATTTTTTTTTTTTTTCCGGCGAACAAATATTTATTTATTGTTTATCAGAATCAAAGGAAAAATCTATTCCTTGGATTTTTTTTTTGGTGACATAAGAGTCAATTGTAGAAAGAATCATGCAAATAATTTTTTTTGTCGATAGTTCTGATTACTAATTAGTAAACCTCTATCAACAAGATAAAATCAACAAGATAAAAGAGCGAATTCTTTCTTCCGCGAAATTCAATTGGACAAGATAAATAATAAAGAAAACGAATTTCATGTTCTTTTCTTACCTATGTATTGTATAGAAAATATGGAGTCTTACGTATTTCTATAATCCCCCGAACCCCCCCCTAAAAATCCCTCTTGCTGCATCGAATTGGAACGAGTTTTTCGGTAATTTAGAAGCGTAAAAATTTCTTTATTCTTTATTTTTATTAAAATTATTAAAATTCAAATTATAAGACAAGAAAAAGATAATAAAAGAAGAATAACAAACATAATGGATTATCATACATATATTTCATGTAGAATTTCATGTAGAAAGAGGAATAAATTCATTTAGTTAGTTTTACACTCCTTGCGCTTTATTATATATACTCATATATATTCACTTAGATATACTTATTATATACGAATTATAATGATTTTAAGATATATTTTTAACAATATAATATAACAATAATAAATAACAATAATAAAACAATAATATAACAATAAAACAATAATAAATAAACCAATAATAAATAAAAAAATTAATATAACTATAACAATAAATAACAGGTACAAATATTAAATCGAGGTGCCCATTCTATGACAATTCTCAACAACTTACCCTCTATTTTTGTGCCTTTAGTAGGCTTAATATTTCCGGCAATTGCAATGGCTTCTTTATCTCTTCATGTTCAAAAAAACAAGATTTTTTAGATCTGATGGGGCAAATTGAATTCCCGACATATATATTTTTCAAGACTTAGACTTGGGTTATAACACAAATATCTATTTAGTATAATATCATATAAGACGCGGCTTCCTTCAAACATAAATGAACCAACATAAATGAAACTTAGGCAAGCGTAAATAGGATATATGAGTAAATGAACTATTTGAAAATAAGTCGAGATTGGGACAGATATCTGAATAAAAGCTAAGCCAATGTATCTATATGTATATAGATAGCAGATCATATGAAAGAAAGGGCTCCTATTATTTTAGATCTAACGAATTTCATGAATTCGTCCTAAAGGTTCACATCAGAATAATGCGAGTTGATGAAAGTTACTTCGGAAAAAAGTAAGATCAAATTCATTTAGGCTAGTCTCCTACTTCCAATAAAATGCAACTGAATTTAGTATGAGTTCTCGATCAGAACATATATGGATAGAGCTTATAGCGGGGTCTCGGAAAACAAGTAATTTCTGTTGGGCCTTTATACTTTTTTTAGGTTCTTTGGGATTTTTATTGGTTGGAATTTCCAGTTATCTTGACAGAAATTTGATATCTTTATTTCCGTCTCAGCAAATAATTTTTTTTCCACAAGGGGTCGTGATGTCTTTCTATGGGATCGCCGGTTTATTTATTAGTTCTTATTTGTGGTGCACAATTTCTTGGAATGTAGGGAGTGGTTATGATCGATTCGATAGAAAAGAAGGAATAGTGTGCATTTTTCGTTGGGGATTTCCTGGAAAAAATCGGCGCATCTTACTCCGATTCCTTATGAACGATATTCAGTCTATTAGAATAGAAGTTAAAGAAGGTATTTATGCTCGGCGTGTCCTTTATATGGAAATCAGAGGCCAGGGGGCCGTTCCTTTGACTCGTACTGATGATAATTTGACTCCACGAGAAATGGAACAAAAAGCCGCGGAATTGGCCTATTTTTTGCGTGTACCAATTGAAGTATTTTG